CAAAAAAAATCAATACACCAAGGACTACACTTAGATTTATTGGATTTGTTGCTAAAATATCGGTATTAAATCCGAAACTCCCGGCGGATGGCCAGTGACTCAAGGAAACAAAAGAATTGGTTACATTTTTCATATGATCTCCTCTTATAGATAGGACTAAATTGAGTTCTTTTTGTATTACTTCACCTTTTGTTGATTTTCTTTTTTTCCATATTTCTCAATCTATTTAATTTCAATTGAACTCCCCAAAAAGAAAATGAATTTCATTATAATTAGGTCCCAGGCCAGGTATCATATCAATTACGAAATATCTCGTTCATTGCAAGGCGTACTAAAAAAGGGGGTTCCATTGGACCGAGAACGGGAAGGAAAAAAGCGAGTGGATCCTCTAATTCCTGATCCTCAAATTAGTCCTTCCCACGGGGTATTGTATTATCTCAACGAATAAGTTAAAGTTATTTTAGGATTGAAATCTTGATATAATTTGAAAAATAAAGTGGCAAAGCAAATCTAAGATAATAAAATAAGAAAGATAAAAATAAGACTTTCCCGTTTATTTCGAGGATTAAACAAAAGGATTTGCAAATAAAAGCGCTAATGCCACGACCAGTCCATAAATTGTTAAAGCTTCCATAAAAGCCAGACTAAGCAATAAAGTACCTCGTATTTTACCCTCTGCTTCTGGTTGTCTCGCGATACCTTCTACGGCTTGGCCCGCAGCAGTCCCTTGTCCAACTCCCGGTCCAATAGAAGCCAGCCCTACAGCCAATCCAGCAGCAATAACGGAAGCAGCAGAAATCAGTGGATTCATGGTAAGCTCCTCGCATAAAAATAAAGAAATGGTTAATGATACAAGCAACCAATGAATTATGGCTTATTATTCCATTACTAAGATCCATCCAATCTAAATAACTATGAACTACAAATTTTAAGTAATGAGATTATTGAATGAGCAGAACTATTTAGATCTCGCGTTTTTAGTTCCTATCCATCGGATCTAGTTCTTCCATTTCATTATTTATTTGTTCCGAGCCGTTCTTTCAATTATGCACTCTTTTTCTTCTATATGCTTGATTTCATCTGTTTATTCATTCGGCGGAACCCATACGAAACTAAAAAGTATTTCTATTGTAATTTGAAATTCCTATCTAAAATCGCGATGGGGTAGGAAAGTCAATAAGATATATGGATAGTTCATATATAACTAATAAAGATCTAATATCACATATACATGATTTCTTCCATAACGGAAACCAAAAATTCACATCTTATATTCAACCCGATTCTAGAATCATTCTTTGAAACATACAGAAGGGTTTACTTATAGACATTAAATAAATTATGTATATCCAGTTCGACCCCACCCCTAACCCATTTTTTATGAATCTCATTTGTAAATTATTAGTTTCTTTTATTTATCATTATCCCGCATTAATACAAGCATGAATACAAACGAACTAATTTCTTAGTCTGAATCCTTACATATCAATAAATATAAATATTTGAGATCCAATTGCATGCAATGAATTCGAATTTTGATCAATATCAACCATTGAATTGAAAATCAAACGAAATGAGAATAGTTCCATAAGAACATTCATTTTTTTTTATCACACATTGGAACTGGATAACATAACAATTCTTATCCAAATTATGTATGAATCATAACATAATAAGGATTGACTGAACAAATATATAGAAATAGAATGAATATTGAGGTGAGGGGAGTATGGCATAAGTGGCCCAAACAGAAATCTTTGGAAAAGTTTCTTTTTAGATCTGCTTCCTTCTTTTTTGACAACTGAATTCTATATCGTAATCTTTTTTACTACTACTCTAAATCATATATACCCGATATTTTATTTATTTTGTTCCAGAATGTATTATCTGAACCGACCATACATTGCGTTGGTATAAAAAAAAATATATTTTGAAAGCTAGTCAATGATGGCCCTCCATGGATTCCCCTATATAAGCCGCCGCTAAGGTTGCGAAAATAAGAGCTTGAATACCGCTTGTAAATAATCCAAGAAACATGACAGGTATAGGAACTACTGAAGGGACTAAAGAAACAAGAACAACAACTACTAATTCATCAGCCAATATATTACCAAAAAGTCGAAAACTAAGTGATAAGGGTTTTGTGAAATCTTCTAGAATATTGATTGGTAAAAGTATTGGAGTTGGTTGAATATATTTACCGAAATAACCCAATCCCTTTTTTGTAAGACCCGCATAGAAATAGGCTACTGACGTAGGTAAAGCTAAAGCAACAGTAGTATTTATATCATTCGTGGGTGCGGCTAACTCCCCATGAGGTAACTGTATGATTTTCCAAGGTAAAAGAGCCCCCGACCAGTTGGAAACAAAAATAAATAAAAACATAGTTCCAATAAAAGGAACCCAAGGGCCATATTCTTCTCCAATTTGAGTTTTGCTCAAGTCTCGAATGAATTCAAGGACATATTCGAAAAAATTCTGACCATCAGTCGGAATGGTT